CATGGATAAATCCAAGCGAACTTTTCTTAAATCCAAGCGATCTTTTCGTAAGCGTTTGCCCCCGATCCAATCGGGGGATCGAATTGATTATAAAAACATGAGTTTAATTAGTCGATTTATTAGTGAACAGGGAAAAATATTATCTAGACGAGTAAATAGATTGACCTTGAAACAACAACGATTAATTACTATTGCTATAAAACAAGCTCGTATTTTATCTTTGTTACCTTTTCTTAATAATGAGAAACAATTTGAAAGAACCGAGTCGACCACTAGAACTCCTAGTCTTAGAGCCAGAAAAAGATAGGTTTACTCTTTATTCACTTGAATTCAAATCCCCATCCGAACTCAAACGCGGATTTCTATTTTGTTGGAAAAATCCAAGAATCCGGATTGAATTCTTGTGTCGTAAGAAAAAAAAAGAATAATCTGGGAAGAAGAAATTTTTTTAGTGAACGTGTTGATTCATATTTATTTTGACTACTTTATTTTGACTACTTTCTCATATTTATCATATTCTTTCTATTCATTTTTATTCGACCTTCCCGGAGTTCATTCTCCGGGCAACTCCGTTTAACCGGTGGATTCCTTCCAACTTACTTCTTTTATGATCTCATTGGAAATCATATAAAGACAATTCCTATTTGATATAGCTATTTGTGCAAGTATTTTACGATTAAGAAGCAATTGTCTCTTGTACAGATCATTTATGAATCTACTATAACTATAGCATACCCCCCTTTCGCGAATTGCTGCATTTATTCGAGTGATCCACAAACGACGAAAATTGATTTTTTGCCTATCCCTATCCCGATGAGCCGAAACCAAAGCTCTTATTTTTTGTTGAGTAATAGTTCGAGTAAGTCTTGAATGAGCCCCCCGAAAGCTTGATGCAAATAAACGAATTTTTGTTCTACGTCTCCGAGCGATATATCCCCGTCTAATTCTGGTCATTGAATAAATGAAACTTTAACGAATAACTAATCGATTTCCTTTCTTTCAGTTATTCTTTTGCCCCTTTCCTAGTATATGAATAACAAAACGGATTTTTCCAATGTATAAACTAATAATTCCAATGGCTTTGGCTACTATAACCTTCCCAACCACAATTTTTCTTTTTTTCGAGGCATTTCACCTCGAAATACGAAATTGTACTATACTAGGTATTAAAAAAGAAAAGTAATGATAAAGAAATAGTGGATTCCATCGTTTCTATGGTTACTTCTTAAACGGTGAGGTCTTCTCTATACACCGGAGCCTTTACTTCATTTAATCAATGTTATTGCTAACTTGTATAGTTCACATTCTTCGGCTCTACCCATGAATTATCCAGTAATAGGTCTTTCACAACGAGCTCTACCTATACAGTAACGGTATTTAATTATGAAGATTGGCTGGGTAGCTGACCCTGTTAGTCCGTTCTTGCAAGAGGGGTTTATTTTAACTAAGATTTCCTCCGCTTAATGGATAACCATTTGCTACCAATGGAGAATTGCTTCTCATCTTGAATTGAGGTGAGTGGATTTACACCAACAGAAACCATAAATTTCATACACAATAAAAGGGATATCATCGATTTTTAGATAGGAAATTTAGTTCGTTTTTCCGGTCTATCCTATTTGATCATTGATATTCGAACATTGTTCTCTTTCCTTTGTTCTAGTTCATGATCTGAACGAGTCGCACATACACCCTAGTACATGTTCCTCGACGCTGAGGGCATCCCCGAAGCGCGGGGGATTTTGTGACATTTCTAATTGGCTGTCTTGTATTTCTAATAAGTTGTTTAATCGTTGGCATGTTGAATCATATACATAATGGGCTGGTTTAGATCGATCCTAACCGGATGATTATGAATTACTTTTATTCAATAGAATATAGAATAATAAAAAAAGTCATAGAATATTAATATTAAACTCGGCAGGGTGAATTTCAGAATTGACGTGAAATCTAGGCTATTGTCATTCAACCGCTACAAGATCAACAATTCCATAAGCTTGGGCCTCTGTTGCTGACATAAAAACATCTCTTTCCATGTCTTCGGATACAACCCATACGGGTTTGCCCGTTCTTTGTACATAAACCCTTGTCAGGGTTTCACGTAGTTTCAGCAGTTCTCCCACTTCCAGGATGAATTCTCCCGTTGCTACTTCAGAAAAAGAACCAGCAGGTTGATGGATCATTACCCTGATAATATAAGATAATAAAAGGATTCTCTATTTTTCATGATATGAGGGGAAGATACAAAGAAAGATAAAAGAATAACAAGAAAAAAAGATAGAATCGAACAACCGTACGGGCATTATGCATTGCATACGGCTCTACAATAAAATTGACCCTTACCTTCCATAAAATAAAGAAAAAAATAGGATCGATCAGACCCCGATCGGTAAATGATCAACTTACCACCCTTCCTTTCAGAGGAATTCAAAAATACTATGATGGCTCCGTTGCTTTATATATTGATTATATTTTTTTGTCTGTTATTTGTCTGTCATTC